AGAACGCTATTTATTATTTAATCGATATTTTAGTATAATAGAATATCGATTAAATAATAATAAGAGGTACATCGAGGTACACATTCTATGACAATTCTGAACTTTCCCTCTGTTTTGGTGCCTTTAGTAGGCCTAGTATTTCCGGCAATCACAATGGCGTCTTTATTTCTTTATGTTCAAAAAAATAAGATTGTTTAGAACCGATGGGATAAAATCTCATTCGTTTGGTTTTCGACTTCTATAATAACGCCGGTATTAGTGAAAGATGGTATAAGCGGCTTCCGTCGGAAAACTCTTATATCTGCAAAACCACGATATATGGGTAAATGGAGTATGTGGATATTTTTAGTGGGGTCGTACGAAGGATAGGTTATTAGTTTAGATCTAATCAATTTAATGAATTATTCCTTAATGAATTACTCTTAAAAGTTCCTATCAAACTAGTTGGTAGTTGCTGAGAGTTACTTCGGAAAGAGACCGACTAAAGTCAAATTCATTTGGGATATTCTCTCAATTCCAAGAAACTGAAACCGGATTAAGTATGAGTTGTCGATCAGAACATATATGGATAGAACCTATAACGGGATCACGAAAAACAAGTAATTTCTGCTGGACTGTTATCCTTTTTTTAGGTTCATTAGGATTCTTGTTGGTTGGAACTTCCAGTTATCTTGGTAGAACTTGGATATCGTTATTTCCGTTTCAGCAAATTGTTTTTTTTCCACAAGGGATTGTGATGTCTTTCTATGGGATCGCGGGTCTTTTTATTAGCTCCTATTTGTGGTGCACAATTTCTTGGAATGTAGGTAGTGGTTATGATCGATTCGATCGAAAAGAAGGAATCGTGTGTATCTTTCGTTGGGGATTTCCCGGGAAAAATCGGCGTATCTTTCTCCGATTCCTTATAAAAGATATTCAGTCCGTCCGAATAGAAGTTAAAGAGGGTCTTTTTGCTCGTCGTGTCCTTTATATGGATATCCGAGGACAAGGAGCCCTTCCATTGACTCGTACTGATGAGAATTTGACTGCGTGGGAAATTGAACAAAAAGCTGCGAAATTGGCCTATTTCTTGCGTGTACCCATTGAAGTCTTTTGAGAACTGTGAGGAAATTGCTCAGCAGGAGGGGCTCACGAATCCTCTGTTTCTATCACGAATTTTTATAACATAACTAAACTGAGGTTTATTCCGAACATGGATTCGAGCTAAAGTAGGCGTATAAGGGAGAAGTAGAAAACAAAACGCTTTTTGTTTTGGGGTCTTTTATAAGTCTGTAAATCTACACAATTCAATAATAACAAGAAGTAACAAATTGAAATAATAGATTTCTCGCATACTCAACCATTTAGAAAAAAACTTTCCCAGTTTCTATTTTCTATTTTAAGTCCAATAGCTATAAATCAAAATAGAAAAATCCAGACTTGGTGAAATTACAACTTTAGATTCAGATAGATCATATGTAAATTTTTTTTCAATCGACACGCCTTTATTTATATGAATCATATTCATTTCTTAAAGTTGTTCTTTCAAGTACACCGCGAAGGGAGATACTTTTACCCAATTGAGTTGATAGATCGAAACAGAATATTTTTTGGATTCTTTATTCATTCGAATTCAAAGTAACTTCTTAAGTCAATTTCTGTGCTCTTTCTCGATTCAAGAACTAAGGCCTAACGCACAAAGAAAAAGATTGAATAGATTCCGCGGTTCAATACCTTGGAATAGAACTCGTGTGCAAGCGAAATATTAGAGGGCCTCGAGTCGACGACTGAGGGGGTTCATTAACAATTCATAGATGAAAAAATGGCAAAAAAGAAAGCATTCACTCCTCTTTTATATCTTGCATCTATAGTCTTTTTGCCCCGGTCTATTTCTCTCTTATTTAATAAAAGTCTAGAATCTTGGGTTTCTAATTGGTGGAATACTGCGCAATCCGAAACTTTTTTAAACGAGATTGAAGAAAAGAGTATTCTCGAAAAATTCATCGAATTAGACGAACTTCTCCTCTTGAACGAAATGATCAAGGAATACGCGGAAACACCTCTTCAAAACCTTCGTATAGGAATCCAGAACGAAACAATCCAATTAATCAAGATGCACAACACGGATCGTATTCATACGATTTTGTACTTATCGACAAATTTCATCTCTTTCCTTATTCTAAGTGGTTATTCTATTTTGGGTAATAAAGAACTTGGGATTCTTAACTCGTGGACGCAGGAATTCCTATATAACTTAAGTGACACAACAAAAGCGCTTTCTATTCTTTTATTAGCCGATTTATGTCTCGGATTTCATTCGACCCGTGGTTGGGAACTACTAATTAGCTCTGTCTACAAAGATTTTGGATTTGTTCATAATGATCAAATTATATCTTGTCTTGTTTGTATTCTTCCAGTCATTCTCGATAGCATTTTTAAATATTGGGTTTTCTATTATTTAAATCGTCTATCTCCGTCACTTGTAGTGATTTATCATTCAATAAGTGAAAAATGATCTATGAATCTGAAATTCATCAAATTCAAATGTTTTTTACTTTGTAGTTGTACATAAGGAAAGCATTGCAAATCGTCCTTACTTTTTCCATTTCGATGAACCCGGGGGATTGAGCCTATATTTTAGTCCCATAACAATATTCCAGTCAATAGCAGAATCGTGGATAGGAAACTCGATTAGTAACCTACTCAATTTATTGTAGAAATTTTCTGTATCAATGATTGTACCATGCAAACTAGAAATACTTTTTCTTGGCTAAAAGAACGGATTACTCGCTCCATTTCCGTATCGCTCATGCTATATATGCTAACTCGGACATCTATTTCAAGTGCCTATCCCATTTTTGCCCAGCAGGGTTATGAAAATCCGCGAGAAGCCACTGGGCGTATTGTATGCGCCAATTGTCATTTAGCTAATAAGCCTGTAGATATTGAGGTTCCACAAGCGGTACTTCCCGATACTGTATTTGAGGCAGTTGTTCGAATTCCTTATGATCTGCAACTGAAACAAGTTCTTGCTAATGGTAAAAAGGGCAATTTGAATGTCGGGGCTGTTCTTATTTTACCGGAGGGGTTTGAATTAGCCCCTCCCAATCGTATTTCCCCCGAGATGAAAGAAAGGGTAGGCAATCTGTCTTTTCAGAGCTATCGCCCCAATAAAAAAAATATTCTTGTCATAGGCCCTGTTCCCGGTCAGAACTATAGTGAAATCACCTTTCCTATTCTTTCTCCAGACCCCGCTACTAAGAAAGATAGTCACTTCTTAAAATATCCCATATATGTCGGCGGAAACAGGGGAAGAGGTCAGATTTATCCCGACGGGAGCAAGAGTAACAATACAGTTTATAATGCTACAGCAGCCGGTATAGTAAGTAAAATCATACGAAAAGAAAAGGGGGGATACGAAGTAACCATAACGGATGCATCGGATGGACGTCTAGTGGTTGATATTATCCCCCCAGGGCCGGAACTTCTCGTTTCAGAAGGCGAATCCATCAAATTGGATCAACCGTTGACGAGTAACCCTAATGTGGGCGGATTTGGTCAAGGAGATGCAGAAATTGTCCTTCAAGATCTATTCCGCGTCCAAGGTCTTTTGCTTTTCTTGGCCGCTGTTATTTTAGCACAAATCTTTTTGGTTCTTAAAAAGAAGCAGTTCGAGAAGGTTCAATTGTCCGAAATGAATTTCTAGACTCGCAAATTTTTCAACATCAAGTTCGTAAAAAGACTCAAACTCATTTTCTCTCGTAGCGATGAAAAAATGAAATGCTAAAAAGACCTTAGCGTTTTTATTCTTTTTCTATGAGATGACAGGAAGTCTTTCTACCTACCGCATTCCTAATCCTAGTATGTAGATTGTGAACAAGACTGTTTGACTTAACCCCGCCTTTCTTGGTTTTTTTATCCAAATTGGGGCGGTGCGACTATCTGACTATTCGAAGATTTAACTGTCCGAAAATGCAGCAATATCAAGAGTTTTTGATTCATTCAATTCGGCTAGATACTAGACATAAGTAAGCGAGAAATTGCAGGGAAAATGAGGGGAACAAATAATTCGAGGAGAGGTTCTTCGTCTTTCTAGTCTTCGACACAAGAAAAGGAAGTTTCTACACCCCTTTCTTGTGTCAAAATAAGAATGATTCTTGATTCTGTTCGTCAAAGATTTCTAGTCTTAGTTTCTTTTTGCGAGGTGTACCAGAACTTATTTTTAGATTTCTATTTATTACGTCTCTACTTATTTGATAATTCTATAATTTCGAATCGAATCAAGTGGTGGACCACGAAAAAAGAGGGGTGACTTTTTGGAGTAACTCGAACTTCTTCAATGAACGTCGACTCAATGACTTGGGATGAGATACTCTAAACAATAGAATAAAGGTTGATTCGTATAGAAAGAGTTTGATGAAATAGACTCGATCTAATCTATAAAAAAATATATATATCTATTATTTTTTCCATGGAATCGAGTGCTTCCGTCTTTCTTCTCACTTTATTGAAAAGTATTGATAGATACTATCGAGCAAGAGGTGTTCTAAATCACTCGCCACAATTCATTTTGCAAAAACATCGGTAGAAAAAATAGAATGGAGCCTTTTGAAACAGCAGAAAACTATTTTATCCTTTAGACTTCGAACTCGTAAGAACTCAACGGGCCTCAAATGAGACAAGAAGGGAATCCCGTTGAGTTCTTAAGCTTTCATGTCGACAACTCAATTCATCGGATTATCACAGGGATGAACCCAATCCGGAATATGAACCATAAAAGAAAATACCTATTAAACCGATCACAAGAATACCAGTTACAGTACCTATTATCCAAAGAGGAATCCTTCCAGTCGTATCGGCCATTTACCCCAATTCCCTCCACATTTAATCAAATGGTCATGCTAGAGACATAAACAGTCATGGATAATTATGAGATGAGATCCTTCCGAGTGGGCTAAGAGAGAGAATACCTAGAATGATTCTTCTATTTTTTCTCTTTCGTTTTCTTAATTGAAGAAATA